TTAAAATGAATTAGAATGAAGAAATAGGATTTTAGGGATAAGGAATAAATTAAACAAACAAACCATGGATAAATCCAAGCGACCTTTTCTTAAATTCAAGCGATCTTTTCGTAGGCGTTTGCCCCCGATTCAATCGGGGGATCGAATTGATTATAGAAACATGAGTTTAATTAGTCGATTTATTAGTGAACAAGGAAAAATATTATCAAGACGTGTGAATAGATTGACCTTGAAACAACAACGATTAATTACTCTTGCTATAAAACAAGCTCGTATTTTATCTTTGTTACCTTTTCTCAATAATGAGAAACAATTTGAAAGAACCGAGTCGACCGCTAGAACTACTGGTTTTAAAGCCCGAAATAAATAGGCTTACTTTTTCTTCACTTGAATCATAATTACAAGAATCTAGATTTGAGTGAATCTAGATTTGAGTATCGTGTCGTAAGAAAAAATGAATCGGAAAAAAAGAAATCTGTTTTTATTGAATTGAACGTGTTCATTCATTTTGACTACTTTAGTATATTTTCTCATACTAATTTCTACTCTACCTTCCCGGAGTTCATTCTCCGGGTAACTCCATTTAAATTATTCTGGTGGATTCTTTCCAATCTACTTCCTTTATGATTTCGTTCGAAATCATATAAAGACAATTCCTATTTGATATAGCTATTTGTGCAAGTATTTTACGGTTAAGAAGCAACTGTCTCTTGTACAGATCGTGTATTAATCTACTATAACTATAGGATACTCCCCTTTCGCGAATTACTGCGTTTATCCTAGTGATCCACAAACGACGAAAATCTCTCTTTTTCCTATCCCTATCCCGATGAGCCGAAACTAAAGCTCTTATTTTCTGTTGAGTAATAGTTCTAGTAAGCCTTGAATGAGCCCCTCGAAAGCTTGATGCAAATAAACGAATTTTTGTTCTACGTCTCCGAGCTATATATCCCCGTTTAATTCTGGTCATTGAATAAATGAAACTTTGACGAATAACTAATTGATTGCCTTTCTTTCAGTTATTCTTTTCCCCCTTCCTAGTCTATTAATAACAAAACGAATTTTTCCAATGTATAAAATCAAAATTCCAATGGCTTTGGCTACTCTAACCTTCCCGACCACGATTTTTTTTTTAGGTATTTCACTGCGAAATAAGACAGAACTAAGAAATTGTATTTTCCTAGGTATCAAAAATATAGTAAATAAAAGAAATAAAAAAAGAAATAGTGGGTTCCTTCGTTTCTATGGTTACTTCTTAAACGGTGAGGTCTTCTCTATACACCGGAGCCTTTACTTTATACTTTAATTTACTATTTAATCAACTAATTGATGTTATTGGGAACTTGTATAGTTCACACGCTTTGGCTCTACCCATGAATTATCCAGTAATAGGTCTTTCACAATCAGATCTACCTATACAGTAACGGTATTTAATTATGAAAGTTTGCTGGGTAGCTGACCCTCTTAGTCCGTTTAAATAAGATTTCCTCCGCTTAATGGATAACCATTTGTTACCAATGGAGAATTTCTTATCATCTTAAATTCAGGTGATTGGATTTACACCAACGGAAACCATAAACTTCATACACAATAGAGGGATATGGTAGAGTTTTTTTTTTTTAATAATGGATGGAGTTCCTTTTTCCATCCTATCCCATTCACCGGTACTGATCATTGATACTGTAAAAGTAGTTTTCTTGCTTTTGTGCCAGCTCATGATCTAAACGAGTCGCACATACACCCTAGTACATGTTCCTCGACGCTGAGGGCACCCCCGAAGAGCGGGGGATTTCGTGACATTTCTGATTGGCTGTCTTGTATTTCTAATAAGTTGTTTAATAGTTGGCATGTTGAATCGTATACATAATATGATGGGTTGGTTTAGATTGATCCTAACCGAATGATGGTGAATTACTTCTATTTAATAGAATATTCAATTCGAAGATAAAATCTCAAATCACAGATTTGCGCGAAATCCATGTTATTTTCCTTGAACCGCTACAAAATCAACAATTCCATAAGCTTGGGCTTCTGTTGCTGACATAAAAATATCTCTTTCCATATCTTCGTGTACAACCCAGAAGGGTTTGCCCGTTCTTTCTGCATAAACCCTTGTGAGGGTTTCACGCAGTTTCATCAGTTCTACCGCTTCCATGACAAATTCGCCTACTTGTGCCATATAAAAAGCACTATAAGGTTCATGTATCATTACCCTGATGATATAACAAAATAAAAGCTTCCCCTATCTCGCATGATAAAGCAAAGAGAAAAGAAAGATAAAGAATAGAAAAAAGATAGAATTGAACAACCGTACAGGCATCTTTTGTGCATACGGCTCTACAAGAAAATTGACCCCCCTCCTTTCTATTGAAGAAAGAGAAAATAGAATCTATCAGACTCAGATGGGTAAATAATCAAATTGCCATCCTTCCTTTCGGAGGAGTTCAAAAATACTATGATGGCTCCGTTGCTTTATATGTTTATTTTTTCTTTTTTTTGT